ATAGTTTTAGGTGTATAATGCACAATAAATTTTGATTTTATAAGAAATAATTTTTAATTATTAAAACTAATAAAAGTAAATAATTACATAATTTATCCTATCAAGATAATCCTTTTTCAGGCATTTTATTAAAAACAACTTAAATTTTAAAAAAGTGCGTTATTTTATTTTAGGAAAATAATGAAGCATTTATTAAAATTTAAGGGGCAAATCATAAAATTACATATATTTGTCATTATTAAATATATAAATCTGATTTAAGACATGGTATCATGACATTTTAATATTCAAAAAAAAATTTGAAGTGACAATAACACTTCTAGTCAATTTCAGATAAAATCTGAAACATTGTTCCCTCGTGGGAAATTCTATGTTAATTATATTCAATTTGATAAGTAAAAAAGACGAATAGGAATGAGTTTTAATTTTAACTATATCTTTTCCTTCTTAAAAGAAAAAAAAAGAAGAAAAAGATAAAATTTAAATATAGTTTTATAAAAAATTTATTAAATTTTCTTTATATTTTATAATGTAAATTTATTTTAAATAGAAGATATTTTTATAATTTTTTTTAAAAATTAAAAATAGAAATTTATATAAAATATTTGGCTAAACTTGTGCCAGCCGCCGCGGTTATACAAGTAAATATATTTTTTTATATTAAAATTAATAAAAAAAAATATTAATATTTTAAAAGATAATTAAGGTGAAATTTATTTCTTTATTAAGTTTATTTTGATTTTAATAAAATTTATTAATTAAACTAGGATTAGATACCCTATTATTTTAAGCTTAATGTTGTTAGTAAATAAAATTTATGAAAACATAAGATTTTGGCGGTATTTTAAGCTTTTTAGAGGAATTTGCTCTGTAATGGATAAAACGCCTGAATCTTACATAATTTAGTAAAGTCAATTTGTATACCACTATGTTAAATTATATTAAATGGTTATATTTAAAGTTTTTTTAATAAAAAATATATTAAGTCAAGGTGCAATAAAAAATTATGAATGAAGTGAATTACAATGAATATATTTAATTAGTTAAAATGAAAAGTTGAATAGGATTTAAAAGTAAAATTTTTAATATTATGATAATTTGAATTAAGCTCTAAAATATGCACATATCGCCCGTCGCTCTCTTTATAGAGATAAGTCGTAACAAAGTAAAAGTACTGGAAAGTGTTTTTTAAAATGAAATCATTAGATGTTTCATTTACAATGAAAATTTGTTTTTATAACCATTTTAATATTTTTTTAAGTTTATTTTTTTTTAAGGTTATAATTAAAAAGGATTATATAAATGTTTATTTAATAAAGAATATTAAAATTTTTGTACTGTGAAGGATATTTTTTTAAAATTATGAAATAATTTAAAAATAAAAAAGTAAGTTTTATGTACCTTTTGTATAAGGGTTTTTTAAAAATTTTAAAGTATTTTCATTTCCCGAAGTGGAAATGATCTATTAAAAATTATTTTTTATGTGGAATTATAAAAATTAAATTTTTAATAGAAATGAAATTTTATTCATATTCCATTATATCTGGTTATGAAAATATGATTATATATCAAATTATTTTTTAATTAATAATTTTTAAACAGAATAATTAAGATTTGTGGGGATAATCTCATAATTTTTTTCTTAAAAATGTTTAAAAAATATAATTAAGGAATAAAATTTTCTATTTCTTTTAGTAAAGAATTATAAATTAATAAAGATTTTAGAATAAATTAATGATTAAATTAATTTAATTTTAATAAAATTATAAAAAAATTAGTAAAATTTCATTTAATTAATAAGATTATGTAATAAATATTTATATTGAAAATTTTAATTTTAAGTAACTCGGCAAAACTATAATAATTGACTGTTTATCAAAAACATTTCATTTTGATGTTAATAAAATGTAAATTCTGCTCAATGAATTTTAAATTGCTGTGGTATTTTGACTATACGAAGGTATTGAAATAAGGCTTTAAATGGGCGCTAAGAGAATGATTTAACAATTATTAGCTTTCTTTGTTAAATAAATTGAATTTAATTTTTTTTGTGAAGAAGCAAAAATAAAATTTAGGGACAAGAAGACCCTATGAATTTTAATTTATTAATAAATTTTTATATTAATTAGTAAATTTAATTGGGGTGATGGAAAAAGAATAAGGATCTTTTTTTATAAAATTAATTTGTTCCGTTAATAACGATTAAATGAAAAAAATACTCTAGGGATAACAGCGTAATAATTTTGGATAGTTCATATAGATAAAATAGTTTGCGACCTCGATGTTGGATTAGGATTCTTTTTTGGTGAAGAAGTTAAAATAAGAAGTTTGTTCAACTTTTAAATTCCTACATGATCTGAGTTCAGACCGGCGTAAGCCAGGTTGGTTTCTATCTTAATTTAAAAAATAATTTTTTTAGTACGAAAGGAATAAAAAATTCTAAATCATTTAGTTTTAATTCAATAAAAAAATAAACTAATTTGGCAGAAAAATTGTATCAAATTTAGAATTTGAATAGGGATGAAATCCAGTTAGTAATTAATTTAAAGTGGCAGAATTATAATGCAAGGAATTTAAGCTTCCTGTATGATTTTTATCCTTTAAAAGTGATTTCTTTAATTAGGTTTATTTTTTTAATTTTGTGTGTATTAGTTAGTGTAGCTTTTTTCACTTTATTAGAGCGAAAAATTTTAGGATATATTCATATTCGAAAAGGCCCCAATAAAGTGGGATTTTTAGGAATTTTTCAACCATTTGGAGATGCTTTAAAGTTATTTAGAAAAGAAATAAGTTTTATATTTTATATAAATATATTATTATATGTGTTTTCTTCAATAGTTTCTTTAATTTTAATATTGTTATTTTGATTTTTATATAAATGGAGTTATAATCAAATTTTAATTGATTATGGTTTAATTTTTTTGCTATGTGTTTCAAGACTTAGTGTTTATGTAATTTTATTAGGAGGATGGGCTTCAAATTCTAAATATTCTTTATTAGGGGCCTATCGAGGAGTAGCTCAGGTTATTTCTTATGAAGTAAGGTTTTCTTTTTTAATTGTTATTTTAATTTTTTTATGTGGTAGTTATAATATAATAAAAATTGCAAATTTTCAGGAGTATTGGATGATTATTTTGGGATTTTTTAATTTGTTTATTTTATGAATGGTTACATGTTTTGCTGAAACTAATCGAAGTCCTTTTGATTTGTCTGAGGGTGAATCAGAATTAGTATCAGGATTTAATATTGAATATGGTTCTTGAAATTTTGCTGTTTTGTTCATAGCTGAATATGGAAATATTATTTTAATAAGAGTTGTAACTTCTAATTTATTTTTTGGTTATATAGGTTTTTTATATTTGAATGTTATTATTTTAATAATATTATTTATTATAATTCGTGGTACTTTAGTTCGTTATCGTTATGATAAGTTAATAATGCTTTCTTGAAAAGTAATTTTACCCTATAGCATTTTAATAATTTTTTTTATTTGTTTTTTAAAAATTGTAATTATAAGAATTAATTGTATCCTTTTTAGAATGAATATAGACTTTTAAGGTATTCCTTTTTTTATATTTTCAAAATATATACTTTATATAGTTAAAAAGTCATAATATAGGAATAATAAGGAAAAATATAAAATAAAAAAAAGTAAGAATTTGCCTAATATAAATAAACGGGTATTCTACAGGGCAAGAGCCTAAATATGTTAAAAGTAAAAATATATTAATTAATGCCCAAAATATAATTTTTTTTAAAGGCAAATAAAAAAACGAAGAAAATTTATTGTTTATTCTTAAAGGTAAAGTTAAAATAATAAAAATGGATATAATTAAAGCAATTACTCCTCCGAATTTATTAGGAATTGAGCGTAGAATAGCATAAGCAAATAAAAAATATCATTCAGGTTGAATATGGGGTGGAGTTACAAGAGGATTAGCTAAGTTAAAATTTTCTGAATCAATAAGAAAATTGGGGAAAATAAGCACAATAATAGAAAATAAAAAAAGAGTAATAAAAAATCCTAAAATATCTTTAACGGTAAAGTAGGGATGAAAAGGAATTTTGTCAATATTAAAATTTACTCCAAGGGGATTAGAAGATCCTTTTTCGTGAATTAAAATAATATGAATTATTATTAATAATAATAAAATAAATGGTAAAATAAAATGCAAAGAAAAAAATCGTGTTAAAGTTCTATTGTCAACTGAAAAACCCCCTCAAATTCAATAGGTTAATTGATTTCCAATATAAGGAATAGCTGAAAATAAATTAGTAATTACTGTTGCACCTCAAAATGATATTTGACCTCATGGTAAAACATATCCTAAAAATGCTGTTGCTATTAAAATAAGAATTATTAAGGTTCCAGAAAATCACGTTTTTATAAAGAAAAAAGATGAATAGTAAATTCCTCGACCAATATGAATATAAATAAAAATAAAAAATATTGATGCTCCGTTAGAATGAATAGAACGAATTATTCAACCGTTATTAACATCGCGAATAATATGTGATATTATATTAAATGCGGTTGAAATGTCTCTAGAGAAGTTTATAGCTAAAAATAACCCCCTTAAAATTTGAATTATTAAACATATTCCTAATAAAGATCCTATATTTCATATGAAAGTAATATTAGAGGGTGTGGGAAGATTTGAAATAGGATTAATGAATTTTTTAAAGTTCATTAGTTATGAAGTTTTAAAGGGGAATATGATGATATTATAATTTTTATAACAATTATTAAAGTAATAATAAGATATAATATTATAAATATGATAAAATTTATAGATGATAATGAAAATATTGATATAAGAAATGAAAAGGAAGACTCAAATAATAATGAAAACTTAATTGGTAAAATAATCAATATTAATATTATTATTGTTTTTTTTCTAATTTGTATTTTTTTGTTAGGCAATAATCTAACAATATATAAAAATAAAATTAATATTCCTCCTAGGATTAATAAAATTACAATTAATGAAAATCAAGTTATTTTTAAATATTTTATTATTAAGAATGATAAACAAATGGTAATTATGATAATTGATAAAAGTATTAATATAGGATGATTAAATATAAAAAATATTATTATAAAAAAGGTTATGATTTTAATTTCAGAAAATAGTATATATTTATAAAGTACATAAATTTTGGATATTTAAAGAGTTTATCTTTTCTGAAGTTATAAGACAAATCAAATTTGGTTTACAAAACCATTATTTTCAAATTAAATTATTATAACTAATGTTAGAAATTTCTTTTTTTATATATATATTAGGTATTATGACTTTTTTAAAAAATCGTTTCCATTTAATAACAGTTTTATTAAGATTTGAATTTATATATTTAAGTTTAATAATAATAATAATTTTTATAATTTTAATTAATAGATACTTATTAGTAATTGTATATTTAATTATAATTGTAGCAGAAGCTAGATTAGGATTAAGTCTTTTAGTTTTAATAAGTTTTTTTTATGGAAATGATAAAGTAATATCAATATATATATTAAAATGTTAATGTATTTAATTCCTTTATTTTTGATATTTTGAATGATTTCATTTTATACTGGAATAGAAATGCTTTTTTTGCTTTTTATAATAATGATTTTTTATTTTGTGCAGTATGCAAAAGGAAGAGAAAGGCAAATTTTATTTAGATTAATGGGAGATTTAATAAGAATTAATTTATTTTTATTATCTATTTGAATTGGATTATTAATAATACTTGCTAGATCTAAAGAAAATTTATTAAATAATAAAAGCTTTATATTTTATTTGTATTTAATTTTATTTTTATTGTTTATATGTTTTTTTAGAACAAATTTATTAATATTTTTTTTTTTTTTTGAATCAATTTTATTTCCTATTGTTATAATGATTTTTAATTGAGGAAATCAACCTGAACGTTTGCAGGCGGGAGTATATATGCTTTTATATACGTTAACAGGCTCAATACCTTTATTAGTAATAATGATAATATATAGAGAGTTTTCCTTTAATTATTTTTTATTAGACTGGATGAAAACAAAAAATACAGGAATATTGTTTTTTTTAATAGTTTTTGGTTTTTTAGTAAAAGTTCCTATGTTTTTTACACATTTATGATTACCTAAAGCTCATGTGGAAGCACCTATTGCGGGATCAATAATTTTAGCTGCTGTTTTACTTAAATTAGGAATTTATGGTCTTTATCGTTTTAAATGTTATTACATGTTAGAAGTTATAGAATTAGGTTATATTTTAGCAGTAGTTTCTATTTTTGGAGGAATATATGTCGGAATAATATGTGTATTTCAAACAGATATTAAGTCGTTAATTGCTTATTCTTCTGTTTGTCATATAGGTTTAGTATTAGGTAGATTTATAAATTTAAATTATTGAGGGACATATGGGGGCTTATTAATAATGTTAGGTCATGGTTTATGTTCTTCTGGTCTTTTTTGTTTAGGCAATATTTTATATGAGCGATTTTTTACTCGAAGAGTAATATTATTAAAAGGTATAATAAAAATTTTTCCTAATTTGTCTTTATGGTGGTTTTTAATGTCTATTATTAATATATCTGCTCCTCCTTCTATGAATTTAATAGGGGAGTTATTTTTAATAGGAAGTTTAATAAAATTTAGTATTATTTTTATATTTCCTTTAATAATAATTTCATTTTTAAGAGCTTGTTATTCTTTATATTTGTTTAGATATGTAAATCACGGAGAAGGCTGAGTATTATGATCTGTAAAAAATATTTTTGTACGGGAATATGTAATTATTTTTTTCCATTTTTTTCCTTTATTATTATGAATTTTTAAAATGGATTTGTTTACTATTTGAATTTAAAATTTATAAATTACTTAATTAGTTTAAATTAAAATTATAAATTGTGGATTTATAGATGAAAATTCATTAAGTAATTTTTCAAAAATGAGGATATTTTTTGCTAATAGGAAGTCTATTGTCATTAATAAGTTTTCTTTTTTTTGTATATTATTTTAAAATTGTTTTGTTAGAGATTTTTTTATTGGATTTTATATTTTTAGATTTAAAAATTTATTTTTTATTAGATTGAGTAAGTTTAAGATTTATAACTGTAGTTATATTTATTTCCTCTATGGTAATTTTTTACAGAGAAAAATACATAGAAATAGATAAAATAAAAAACTATTTTTGTCTAATGGTTTTATTATTTGTGTTTTCAATATTGCTTTTAATTGTTTCTCCTAACATAATTATAATTATCTTAGGTTGAGATGGTTTAGGTTTAGTTTCTTATTGTTTAGTAATTTATTATCAAAGAATTAATTCTTATAATTCAGGAATAATTACTGTTTTAATAAATCGTATCGGGGATGTTACTATTTTAATATCTATTATTTTTTTAATAAATTATGGAAGAATAGATTTTTTTAGAATTAAATATATTTTAAAAATTTGTGGTATTTTTATTATTATTTCTGGGTTAACTAAAAGAGCTCAAATTCCTTTTTCTGCTTGGCTGCCTGCAGCTATAGCAGCCCCTACTCCAGTTTCTTCTTTAGTTCATTCTTCTACTCTTGTGACTGCCGGAATTTATTTGCTTATTCGTTTTAATATTATTTTTAATTTTAAATTTTATTCAAATATTTTAATAATTATTTCAATAATGACTTTATTTATGGCTGGTATTGGAGCTAATACAGAAATAGATTTAAAAAAAATTATTGCTTTTTCAACTCTTAGGCAGTTGGGATTAATTATATTGATTTTATCTTTAGGAAAAATAGAATTTGCTTTTTTTCATTTGTTAATACATGCTTTATTTAAGTCAATATTATTCCTTTGTGCTGGATTAGTAATTCATAGATTAGGGGGAATTCAAGATATTCGTTATTTGGGGGGGTTTTTTTCTTTCAGCCCGTTAGTAGGAAGATGCATAGGATTAGCAAGATTATCGTTATTTGGCTTTCCTTTTGTAGGGGGATTTTATTCAAAAGATTTAATATTAGAGTTTATTTATATAAATAAAAGTAATATAATATTATTAATTTTAGTAATTGTTAGTACATCCTTAACGTTTCTTTATAGAATACGAATAATATATTATATTGTTTGGAAAGGAATTTTTATTCAAAGGTTTAGGCAGAATTCTTATGAATCAAAAATAATTTATCCAATTTATTTTTTAAGAGTAATAGTATTATTATCTGGTAGAATGATGTCGTGAGTAATATTTACTAATGAAGAAATATTAGTAATATCAAACTTTTCTAAAATTTTCAATTTATTGTTAATTATTTTTTCTTTTTACATTTTTTATCTTTTTTTTATTAATAAAATAAAAGGTTTTTTTTTAAAAAATGTATATTTATTTATAAGAAGAATATGATTTATATCTTTTATGTCATCTCTTATTTTTTTAAATATATTTAAAAAAATAAGAAATTTTACTGAAAATGATTGAAAGTGAGTCGAAGAATTAGGTCCAAGAGGTGTTTCTTTTTTATTTAAGAATAGAAGTTTGTGAGTAACTTGGTTAAGAAATAATTTTCTTAGATCTATACTTCTTTTTTTTTTAAGGTTAATATTATTATTAATAATTTTATATTCTTATAGTTTATAAAGCAAAATATTACATTGAAAATGTAAAGAAATAATTTTTAAGAATATTTTCAGAAAATAATCATTTTAACAACGAAAATGTTAAGTGTTAATTTACACTATGAAAATTAAAAAAAAAGATTAAATGAAAAAACATTATTAATAGATTAGAAGTCTACAGGTTAATCTTTTTAATAGGATATAATCATTATATTCATTAACAGTGAATAGCCTCGGGGGGTTTTGGCTTCTATTAAAATAAAAATAGACTTCGTCTAAAATCAGGTCGAAACTGATGGCAATTTATATCGCTTTATTTTTAGAAAAGGAAAAATTTCAATTTCTAATTGCAATTTAGATTTTATATGTTTAAATACTTTTCTTTTTATTTTATTCATTCTAGCAATCCTTTTTTTCATTCATAAATTAAACCTCATAAAATTATTATATTAATAATAGTAAAATTAATTATAATAAAAATATTTTTATTTTGAAAAATTAAAGGGAAGGGGATTATAATTACAATTTCAATATCGAAGATTAAAAAAACAATTGAAATTAAAAAAAATTTTAATGAAAATGGTATCCGGGACATAGAAAATGGGTCAAATCCACATTCGAAAGGGGATAATTTTTCTTTATCAGTTAATCTTTTTATTGATATGTAATTAGAAATAAATATAATAATTAATGGAATTAAAATGATAAAACTAATTTTAATTATTTAATTTAAAAAAAAACTTTTTAATTGGAAATTAAATGTACTTTTTATACTAATTAAATAAAAAATTCATCAGTATATAAATGTAAATAAAAATAATCAAACAACATCTACAAAATGTCAATATCAGGCGGCTGCTTCAAATCCAAAATGATGAGAAGATGAAATTAAATTTTTATTGATTCGTAAAAGAGAAATAATTAAAAATGTTGTGCCAATAATAACATGAATTCCGTGAAATCCAGTTGTTATAAAGAAAGTAGAACCAAAGATTCTATCACTTATGGAGAATTGGGCTTCTATATACTCTCATCTTTGAAGAAAAGTAAAGGTAATACCTAAAATAATAGTAATTAAAAGTGAATTAAATCTTTGTTTAAAGTTATTATTAATAATTCTATGATGAGATCATGAAATTGAAATTCCTGAAGAAATAAGGATAGTTGTGTTAAGAAGAGGAATTTCAAATGGATTGAAAGGGATAATATTTTGAGGAGGTCATATAGATCCAATTTCAATGTTAGGGGATAAACTTCTGTGAAAAAATGCTCAGAAAAACGATAAGAAAAAAAAAATTTCTGAAATAATAAATAAAATTATTCCTATTTTTAAACCTCACACTACATAAGATGAATGATGACCTTGAAAAGAAGCTTCTCGTGATACATCTCGTCATCATTGAAATAAAGTAAGAATTAAAGTTATTAAAGCTAAAATAGATATAAGAGAAAAAAAGTAATGTAATGTTAAAATAGTTCTAATTGTGATTAAAATGGATGAAATACAACTAAAAAAGGGTCAAGGGCTTTTTTCTACTATATGAAAAGGATGTAATATCATAGGTTTTTAAATTTCATTTGTGTAAAGGGAAGATAATGTAATAAAAACATATCTTTGGATAAGAGCAACTGCTGTTTCTAAAATTATTAATATAATTGAAATAGGAAAAATAATTAAAAATAAATTTGGTGATTGAAAAGGTAAAGAAGATAAAAGATGGATTAAAAGATGCCCTCTAATTATATTAGCTGAAAGACGAACAGATAAGGTAATAGGACGAATAATATTTCTAATTGATTCAATAATTACTATGAATGAAGAAAGAAATAAAGGGGATCCTATTGGAACGAAATGAATAAATATTTTATTTATTGATGAAATTCATCCTTTTAATATTAAATTAATTCATAGTGGAAATGCTATTATTATTGATATAATAATATGTCTTGTAGGGGTAAAAACATATGGAAGTAATCCTAAGCAGTTTATAATAATAATTGAAACAAAAATTGAAATAAATATTATTGAAAATTTTTGTTTTTCAAAAGATAAATTTCTTTTTATTTCTTTAATAATTGCATTTAAAACTTTTTTTCAAATTATTTGATTGCGAGAAGGAATAACTCAAAATAGTGAGGGGTAAATTATAAATAAAGAAAAAATTGAAATTCAATTTAATCTAAAAAATTTAGATGTGGATGGGTCAAAAATTGAAAAAATATTTATTATCATTTGAAATTGAAATTAATTTTTTTGTTTTTAAAACAAAAAAATTTTTTTATTATTAATGGAGTAAAGAAATTTAAAATAAAAGGAATTATAGTTATTAAGGAAAATAAAATGGTTAATAATAGTCAATTTATTGGAAATAATTGAGGTATTAAAAAACACTTAGTGGTAATTAAAGAATGACATTCTTTTGTTATTAATTTAACTAGTTTTTTCATTGAAAGTGATTATCACTATAAAGTGGTTTAAGAGACCAATGCTTAAAATTTTCAGCCATTCAATGAAAATGATTTTAGTCATTTAATAAAATTTTGAGGCGAAGTAATTTCTACGGAGATAGGTATGAATCTATGATTAGCTCCACAAATTTCTGAACATTGGCCAAAAAAAAGCCCAGGGCGATAAGAAATAGAAAAAGATTGATTAAGACGTCCTGGGATAGCATCTATTTTAATCCCTAAAGAAGTAATAGATCAAGAATGAATTACATCTCTTGATGAAATTAAAAATTTAATTTGAGAGTTAAATGGAATTACTAATCGATTATCTACGTCTAATAAACGAAAGGAGAAATTATTTAATTCTGAGGAAGGGATTATAAATGAATCAAATTCAATGTTGAAGTCAGAAAGTTCATAAGATCAATATCATTGATGGCCTAGAATTTTAATTGATAAGGAGGGTGAGAAAGATTCATCTATTATGTAAAGGAGGCGAAGAGATGGTAATGCAATGAAAATTAAGGTAATTGCTGGGATGATAGTTCAAATAGTTTCAATTTCTTGACCTTCTATTAATAAACGGGAAGTTAAAGAGTTTATAGTAATATTAATAATTATATATAATGTAATAATTGTAATTATTAAAATAATTATTATTGAATGATCATGGAAAAAAATTATTTGTTCTATAATAGGGGAGTTTCTATTGGCAAATGAAATATTTGATCATGACATCATTAGTTATTTGATAAGAATATTGTTTTGATTAAATGTATGTTCTGAAGGAGGAAAGTTTAATTGTCATTCATTGGATGAATTAGAAAATTGAGAAATTAAAATAATTCGTTTTGATGAAATAGCATCTCATATAATAATTAAGAAAAAAATTACTCTTAAAGAAGAAATTATACTTCCTAATGAGGATATTAAATTTCATTTAGTAAAAAAATCTGGATAGTCTGAATATCGTCGTGGTATTCCTCTTAATCCAAGAAAATGTTGAGGAAAAAATGTTATATTAACTCCTAAGAATATAGAAAAAAATTGAATTTTTAATCAAAGGGAGTTAAAATTTATTCCAAAAAACAACGGAAATCAATGAGTAATAGAGCCTATAATTGCAAAAACGGCTCCTATTGATAAAACATAATGGAAATGGGCTACAACATAATAAGTATCGTGAAGAATAATGTCAATTGATGAATTTGCTAAAATAATTCCTGTTAATCCCCCTAAAGTGAATAAAAATACAAATCCTAAAACTCATAATATAGATGAGTTATAGTTAATGTTAGAACCGTGTAAAGTAGCAAGTCATCTAAAAATTTTAATTCCCGTAGGAACAGCAATAATTATAGTAGCTGCGGTAAAATAAGCTCGTGTATCAATATCTATTCCAACAGTGAATATATGATGAGCTCACACAATAAATCCAAGAAATCCAATAGCTAATATGGCATAAATTATTCCTAAAGTTCCAAATGGTTCTTTTTTTCCTGTATGAAAACAAATAATATGTGAAACTATTCCGAATCCTGGTAAAATTAAAATATATACTTCTGGATGACCAAAGAATCAAAAAAGGTGTTGATAAAGTACAGGATCACCTCCTCCTGATGGGTCAAAAAATGAAGTATTAAAATTTCGATCTGTTAAAAGTATAGTAATTGCTCCAGCAAGGACTGGAAGAGAAAGTAAAAGAAGAATAGCAGTAATAAAAACTGATCAAACAAAAAGAGGTATACGTTCTAAAGATATCCCTGGGGATCGTATATTAATAATGGTAGTAATAAAATTAATTGCACCTAAAATTGAAGAAATTCCAGCTAAATGTAATGAAAAAATAGCTATATCAACTGAGGCTCCTGAATGGGAAATATTTGAAGAAAGAGGAGGATAAACAGTTCATCCTGTCCCAGCTCCTCTTTCCACTAAAGATGAATTTAATAAAAGAAAAATAGATGGTGGTAATAATCAAAATCTAAGATTGTTCATGCGAGGAAAAGCTATATCAGGTGCTCCTAATATAAGAGGCACAAGTCAATTACCAAATCCTCCAATTATTACTGGTATTACTATAAAAAAAATTATAATAAAAGCGTGTGCTGTAACAATAACATTATAAATTTGATCATTTCCGATAAGAGAACCAGGTTGTCCTAATTCAGTTCGAATTAAAATTCTTATTGATATACCTACTATTGTTGATCATCTTCCAAAAATTAAATATATAGTTCCAATGTCTTTATGATTGGTGGAAAAAATTCATCGCGGTAAAATGGCTGAAAGTTAAAGCAATAAATTGTAAATTTATTTATGAATTAAATTCTTTTACTATTTTAATCTTATATTTTATATATAAAATATTAAATTGCAAATTTAAAGAAGAATTTCTAAGATTTAATTTAAAATTATTTTATACTTTGAAGGTATATAGTTTTATTAACTTAAAATCTTAAATAAATGAAATTATTGGGAAAATTAAAATAATTCCAGCAAAGTTAAAAATAAAGAAAAATAAAGAAAAATTATTAACATTAATTAAAAATGTTTTTGTTAAAGTTTTTGTATTTAGTATTAAAGGAAAAAAAGATCGTATATAAAAGTATACATTAATTAAAGAAGATATAATAAGAAATATAAGAATTAAAGGTAATATTTTAAAAATTAAAAAAATTGAAATTAATTTAATAAAAAATCCTAAAAAAGGAGGAATTCCTCCTAATGATATAAAAAATGAAAATAAAAATAACTTAAAAATATAAGTTATTTTTATTGAGTTAATTTGAATAATAGAAAAGCAATTATTTTTATTAAGAAAAAAGGTAATTTTTATTAAAATAATAGAATAAATTAAAAAATAAATTGTTCAAAAATTTTGTTTTAATGAAATTAAAGTTAAAATTCAAGAAAGATGAGCAATGGAAGAAAATGCTAAAATTTTTTTAAATGAAATTTGATTTAATCCCCCTAAAGATCCTATAATTCTAGATAAAATAATAAAAGGAATTAAATTATTATTATTTATAATAAGAGAAGTTACATGAAGAGGAATAATTTTTTGAAAAGAAGATAAAACAAAAAATGATATAAAATTTAGACCCTCAGAAATTTGAGGGAATCATATATGAAAAGGGGCAGATCCTAATTTAATTAGTATAGAAATTGTTATAATAAAAATTATTATATTATTAGAATAAATTGAAAAAATAATTGATGAAAAAAAATATAAAGAAGAGGATAAAGATTGAATGATGTAATAAAAAAGCATTCTATTAGAGGAAAGAAAATTTTTAGAATTTATTAATGGAATAAATATTATTATATTAATTTCTAAAGATATTCATAAAGAAAATCAAAACGAAGAAGATAAAGCTATTATAATAGAAATTATTAAAAATCAAAAAAAAATAATTTTATTTTTTATTAATAAAGGAAATTAATTCATTTTTGGGGTATGAACCCACTAGCTTTAGTTTAGCTTACTTTAT